AGAAATGAGTTTTCTAGCATTTGACTACGTACCACTAAAGGGTTTAATCGCAAACTTGACAGATAACCCAGAAACTCTAAATTATCTTTTGATAATTGATTTATATTGACCTTTTGCGATTGAAACCATACAGAAAAATAACATTGCCATAAATTAACAAAATAATATTTCCATTTATTCATCAGAAGCGGAGTATCTTTTGTTGCCAGAATGCATCTTCCGTGATATCTAACATAATGTATGAAAGGATCCTTGAGCAACCCTAGGATCGCCGGAAAATTATTAACAAAAACTTTCAAAAAATGTTGTATTTTTCCATAGAATAAAATTCGCTCAAAAAGCACTTCATAAGATGTCGATCGTAAATGCGAAGACCGCTTGCGTAGAAAAAAAAAGATGGATTCGTATTCACATACATGAGAATTATATAAGAACAAGAAAAATCTTGGATTCAAAATTGATTTTTTTTTAATATTCAAATTCTTCCAATTACAATACTCGTATAAACAGAACCGAAAAAAATGCAAAGAAGAGGCATCTTTTACCCGGTAACGTAGGGTTTGAACCAAGATTTCTAGATGGATGGGGTAAGGTATTAGTACATCTAACACATAATTAAAATATGCTAATTTGTCTTCTAAAAAGGGAAATATTGAATGAATTGATTGTAAATTATAAGATTTTTTTAATTGTTTTCCTTTTCCTTGGAAAGAGGATCCTAATCTTAGGGAAAATGGAATTTCTACAATCACTGCAAATAAAACAGATATCATTTGATAATAGAAAAGACTGGTATGCCCCAAAAAGGGATTTTGGTTCAAATCCTTAGTGGGAATAATCAAACGATTCTGTTCATACATTCGCAAAATTAAGCGTTTCACAATTAGTGAACTATATTTTTTGTCATAATCCGGATTTTCCAAGAAAATAGAGCGATTTCTATTTAATCTATTTAAACCATGATCATAAGCAAGTACATAAATATACTCCCGAAAAAAAAGTGGATATAGAAAACTCTGTTGCCGAGCCCCATCGAACTCTAAATATCCTTGAAATTTCTCCATTTGGATTGAAATTCGATTTGAACTGAAGGTAAAGTCTTTATTTTCTTGAGTTCTGAAATGACACATAGTGCGATACAGTCAAAATAAGGTATTAGACTACGAAAGCAATAGATACCTCATAAACAGGTAGACTGCTAACCGGATTCTCTATCTTTAATAGGTTTCTGTTCGTTATATTATAGAATAACAAAACAAGATGATTAGAAATCCTTTATTTTTTTAACCTAATCGCTCTTTTGATTTTGGAAATATATATTTTTTTTATCAATATACTGCTTCTTTTACACACTCCAACCTAACCCAAACGGACTAGGTAAAAAAATAATTAGGACTCATGAAAAAATTGATAATAACACGCAAGAAAAAAATGCCTTCCCATACCCGTATTAGGCACTAATCTATTTTTAACATTTAATTAGATCGGGTAATTTTTCAAATTACGAATGGAAGCTCGTTTCTTTTTTTTTTCCTGGAATCAGGAAAACTGGTTTTTTTATCCATCCATTTATATTTATTCACTTGACCCAAATTGGAATTCCTTTTTTTTTTTTTTCGACATCGAAAACAAGGTTGTACCGATCAGGAAAGCAAAAAAAAAATTATCTGAATTCTCCCTTGATACGACATGCTATTTTTTCCATTCATTCCTTTCAGGATCAGTCGTGGTCTTACAAACTCTACCGCAGATCTGGACGAATCCTTTTCTTCATACAAATGTGTAAAAGATGCTAGTCGCACTTAAAAGCCGAGTACTCTACCGTTGAGTTAGCAACCCCAAAAAACAAAAAAAGAACGTACTGTGAATATGTAGATACAACCAGAATAAGAAAAAAAAATCCAGTCGTGTGTGCGTCAGGGATAAATGGATCCATTTATCTATGAGAGAATTATATTTGGTCCATACACTGTTGTCAATATGATTGTGAATTTTTCATATAGTGAAAAGAATAGAAAAATAAATAAAAAAGCTTAACCCCTTGGTTTGTTAGTTCATACAATGAATGAACACTAAGCCAGTTAGGGTAATCTCAAATCTTTTTATCCTTTTTTAGACCCATTTTTTATGATGAATAAATTAGTCATATATAATATATATATTAGTTTTATTCAGAATTAATATATTATTTTATATACAGTATTATTTTCTATACAGTAAAATTTTGTATTTATAGAAAAATTAGAATTTATATAATATAGATCCAAAAATTTTTTCATAAATTTGTTTATGATTATAAAACATAGTAGTTGTTAGCAGGGTATTTTTTAGTATTCGTACCTTAGGAGGAAGACTACTAATAAATCGAAATTCTAATAAATAAAAATAAATATGATGGCAGTGAAAGAGGAGGAAAGAGAAGAGTAGATAAAATTTGATATCAAGCTATATATGAGTCTTTCACATCCTCTTTTTTATATTTCATTAATTCACTTTCGTTTTATTAAGACTTAATTCCGTAAAAATCCCTGCCTTCTTTGAAATATCATGAACTGTTCTTGTTGGTTGAGCGCCTGTTTTAAGAAAATCGAGAATAGCAGGAAGATTTAAATAAGTTTGATTAGTTATCGGATCATAAAAACCCACTTTGCTAAGATCTCTTCCTTCTCTTCGGGATCGAACATCAATTGCAACGATTCGATAAACGGCTCATTGGGATAGATGTATATGAATAATACCCCCCCTAGAAACGTATAAGAGGTTTTGGCCTCGTACGGCTCGAGAAAAAAAATACAATGAGTAGAAGTTAACTTTAACTCTCTGTATAAAATTCAAATAGTAAATTCAAATATTAAATAGATTAATAAAAACATTAAATCAATTTGCCAGTATTGAAACCCTAAATATTTTTTTCCATAAAAAGCATTCGTAACATTCGTACTCTCGTAACTCAAGTTAAATAACTCTCAAATATCTCACCAGATAATCCTTAAGTACTTTTTTTATTGAGTAGTCTCTAGCCCGTTTTTTGTTTGTCTCATTTTTTCGAATCAATTTTGATTCTTCATTCTGATCTAGTTGTTCAAACAATTGAAAACTGGATTTCCTTGTTTCAGGATTCTTTATCTTTACTTTGAATCTTTAGGTTTAGACATGACTTCGGTGATCTTGAATCGTTTTAGTAAAAAAGGGCAGCAACAAACCCCTTATTTTGTTTATGATTTATTTTCTTTCTATACAAAGAATCATCAAAACGCTTGATTCACGCATGATAGACTTTTGATTCAAAGAATTTTACAATTTTCCGAAAATTTCCTTTTCCATTGTAAAATTGCTTGAAAGGACTTTTTTTTTCAATATAAAAAGACTTACGAAGTTGTTCCAACTTATTGATTCGCACTAACCCTAGATCCTTACTCCTGCGAAAGGAATAAAAACTTTCTATTCTCCTCGAGCTCCATCCTGTACTCTTTTTTATATTCCAAAAAAGTGTAGGACTCTGGTAAAATAGAACACAAAATGTCGAGCCAAGAGCACCTATATTCCTATATAAAAAGTGGCGGATGAAAAAATCCACAGCAGATCATGTCCTTCAATTCAAGTCGCACGTTGCTTTCTACCACATCGTTTTAAACGAAGTTTTACCATAACATTCCTCTAGTTTGTGTAATTGATTCAATTATGGAATCATGAATAGTCATAGTTCAGTCAGTATATCGTAATCTATACTTTTTCTTTCTCTATGAATGGAATAGTGAATTTACGCGTAAAGGTTCAGTCAGAATTCAAATGAATTCCATATTAGTTTGAATAGAAATCTATATTTATATATATAAATATAGATTTTTATTCAAACTCTTAGAATCTATGGTTCGGCCTTACTTACCCGCATCACACACAAATTAAAAAAGCAAATAGATTTTTTTGAATTCCGTTGAAATGATGAAAAATAAATTTATTCTGTTTTTCATTTCAATATTTTATTCTTAAAAAATATTGGATTTTTAAACAGAACGAGAAAGATGGTGTACAAAGGCAATAGAAGATTGATTCCGTAATGACTGTACTCTGGGACGGAAGGATTCGAACCTCCGAATAGCGGGACCAAAACCCGTTGCCTTACCGCTTGGCTACGCCCCATTTCTATTTTTATTGAAGACTACTAAAAGAGTAATATTCCTATTGGTTGTTCGTCAATTCAAACTGAAATATAGATTACATTGGTGCTAGAGTTTTAACACGTTTAGATAGCAAATCAAACTTACTTTATTGATCATTACATAGAATTCAATTAAGATATTGTATGAAAATATTATTTCTTTCATTCTCTTATGAGAATGAAAGGATTTTTGATTGAGTAAGTTCAACAAAGTCTTTTTAGACTATCTTTCTTTATTTTTTTCCTTATATAAAAAATTTATTAATAACTCAATCAAACTTAAATTATCCACAAGAACACCAATTTTTGTTATGCTTAATATATTTAATTTGATCTGTATTTGTTTGAATTCTGCCCTTTTTTCAAGCACTTTTTTAGTCGCCAAATTGCCGGAGGCCTACGCCTTTTTGAATCCAATCGTAGATGTTATGCCCGTAATACCTCTTTTCTTTCTTCTCTTAGCCTTTGTTTGGCAAGCCGCTGTAAGTTTTCGATGAAATTCTTAATACTGTCTTAAAAAAATTCACGATTTTTATTCTTACAACAATTCAAAAGATCAAAAAAATCTTGACGTATGAACGAACTCTCAATTCAAACATTGAATTTTTTTGGTAGCCATACTAAATCTGGATCATTTCTATATTCCTAAATTTTATCCTCTTTTCCCTAAATGAAAGAACCTAATTAGATTAGAGTTCACCAAAAAAATATCTAGATGTTGATATGCAAATCTGTTTGAATCTGAAAGATTCTACTATTATCTTAATTACAAATGACTTTCTGAAACCTTTTTTTTGATTTATTGGTATCAAAATTAGATATTTGGTATAAAAATAGAGAATCTATTCTCTTTTTTTTTTAGTAAGATCTTGGAGATTGTGTAATGCTTACTCTCAAACTTTTTGTATACACCGTAGTTATATTCTTTGTTTCTCTCTTTATATTTGGATTCCTATCTAATGATCCAGGACGTAATCCCGGACGTGAAGAATAAAAAAGAAAGGTTTTTTATTGCTTTATTTAATTAGTGGAACTGCTCGAATTTTATTAGGATTTTATCTATTACACACCATCAAAAGGAGAAAGGGAAAGAGAGGGATTCGAACCCTCGGTACGATTAACTCGTACAATGGATTAGCAATCCAACGCTTTAGTCCACTCAGCCATCTCTCCTAATCGAAAAGGGATACTTTTTTAGGTTGCATTAAACAAAAAAAGGCTTGAAAAAGAACCTTCTGCACTTTATTCTTAAAATAAAAAGCTTTCTTTTTTTGTTTTTTTGTATAGATTTTTCTTTATATTATATATATTTTTTAATTTTCTATATTTTATTATATATACATAAAATTTCTTTTTTCTTTTTTTTATTATATAAATCTATTTATCCTCTATTTATATATATATAATATATATATTACTATTATATAACTGTTTTTATAGAACTTTCTCAATAATTCTAGTTACATTCAAAATTTAGATAAAGATTAGATAAAGAAAAGGCGTGAACTCGAAAGAGAAATAAATAAAACCACAATAATAGAAATAGAGAATCCTTTTTTATTTTGTCTCGGCAAAACACAAGTAAAAGATCTTTTTTATTTTAATAGCCTGGCCTGGTCAGTCCCCAGCCGGGCCTTTTTTTGTTAAAGTTAAAAAGACTCATCCGATGGATTTTTAGCCAAAAACGATTTGAAATTGAAAAAAAAAAGTGGAATTTACTCCGCTTTTACTAATTTTATTAAGTCAACGCTATAATTTTCTAATTTTTTTCAGATTTTTTTATTTTTTATTAGACCCCCGATTACTTTGTTCGACAAAAGGTTAATTTATATGCAATAATTGCATTGTAGCGGGTATAGTTTAGTGGTAAAAGTGTGATTCGGTTCTTTAATCCCTTTAATAGTTAAAGGGTCTCTCGGTTTGATTCATCTTCCGATCAAAAATTTTATTTCTTAAAAGGATTTAGTCCTTTCCCTTTCAATGAAAGATTCAAGGAAGATTATAGATTCTCGTAATTTGTATCCAAAGACTCTAATCAATTATAAATTTGGATTATGAAATTCCGAAACATAATTTTTTAATTGGATGACTATTTACAATTCAATAAGTATAACAAGAGGATCCATGGATAAAGCTAGAAAAGTTTCTTTCTAATCGTAACTAAATCTTCAGTTCTATTCATTGTTTGGTATAGAAAAAATTGAAGCAAAATAGCTATTAAACGAGAACTTTGGTTTACTAAAGACATCGACATATTATATTGTTTTAGCTCGGTAGAAACCAAATACTTTTCCTAAGGATTCCCTTAAATAGAAATAAAGAACGAAGTAACTAGAAAGATTGTTCGAGTTCGACTGATCTATCTTCTAGAAGGATCATCTAGAAAGCAAAATTTTCTGTGAAAGTACCCAGACGGAAAAAAAAGCTAACATAGATGTTATGGGTCGAATTTTTATTTCGATTTCGTTCCCGTCTTTTTTTATTTGGGAATTTCTCCATCCATCATAAAGGAGCCGAATGAAACCAAAGTTTCATGTTCGGTTTTGAATTAGAGACGTTAAAAATATAAAAATGATCGATCGACGTCGACTAAAACCCTTAGCCTTCCAAGCTAACGATGCGGGTTCGATTCCCGCTACCCGCTCTAAATTCACAATTGCCCCCTTTTTTTTATTAGAGACAAATTTCTCTATTAGAATTGTCTAATAGCAATTGTGTATTGAAGTGAATTCAATACACAATTGCTAAAAAGATTTCGCACATTCTTTTTTTTTTTTACAATTGGAAAGTAAAAAAAAAGCGAAAAGCGTCCATTGTCTAATGGATAGGACATAGGTCTTCTAAACCTTTGGTATAGGTTCAAATCCTATTGGACGCAATATCAATATATCTATATTGATATTTATCTATTATTTCCATTTCTATATATTATATAGAATATATTTTTCTTCTATTTCGAAAAAAGATAAAAAAGAAATAGAATAAGAAAGAAATTCTGAATGCTTTAAGATTTAATATTAAACAGATATTAGTTATATACTTCTTTCTATTATATATACTTGACTTATAGACTTCTATTTATAGAATTTCTTAAAAATTTAATTAAAATTAAAGAGTCAAATTGACTAACGAATCAAAAATAAGAACGATCCGTTTCGTTTCTTTTTTTATAATTTCTCCTGAAGTAGAAAACGTTCCAGTTGCTCTTGAATACCTTCTTTCAAAAAGCTTTCTGCTTCAGCGGTTAATGTCTTGGTCGAGGCTATGATTTCTTGAAACTGAGGTTTATTCGTTTTTAAGTAAGTGCGTAACTGAACGAGAAATTTTCTTACTTGTCCAAT